TAATTGGAATTTTTGTATCCAACTTCTTTATAGTATTATCTATTAGAAATAAGTTTTCTAGCATTTGACTCCGTACCACGGAAGGATTTAATTTCACATTTGAAAGATAGCCTAGAAAGTCAAGAGAATATTTGCATAATTGCTTTATACAGACCCTTCCTGATTGAGACCATAAGTAAAAATGATATTGCCATAAATTTATAAAGTAATATTTCCACTTATTCATCAGAAGAGACGTATCTTTTGAAGCGAGAATCCATTTTCCTTGATATCTAACAAAATGTATGAAGGGATCCTTGAACAAGCATAGGTTGTTCTGAAAATCATTCGAAGAGACTTCTACAAAATGTTTGATTTTTTCATAGAAATAGATTCGTTCAAGAAAGATTGCATAAGATATTGATCGTAAATGATAGGACTGATTACGGAGAAAAAGGAAAATAAATTCGCATTCACATATATGAGAATTATATAGGAAGAAGAAGAATCTTGGATTAAAAATAGAAATGTATTTCTGTGAAGTACTAAGACTCTTCAAATTAAAATACTCGTAGAAAAAAAACCGTAATAAATGCAAAAAAGAGGCATCTTTTAACCAGTAGCGAAGGGCTTGAACCAAGATTTCAAGATGGATGGGGTGGGGTATTACTACATCTAACACAGAATTTAAATGTGAGAATTTGTCCTCTAAAAAAGAAAATATTGAATAAATTGATTTTAAATTATGAGATTTTGCTAGTTCTTTCCCTTGTAAATAAGACACTACTCGTAGGGAAAATGGAATTTCCACAATGACTGCAAATCCTGCCGATATTATTTGAGAATACAAATGATTATTGTTATTGTGCCCAAAAAATTGATTTTGTTTCGAATCATTAGCAGAAATAAACAAATGATTCTCTTGATACATTCGAGTAATTAAACGTTTCACAATTAGTGAACTGGATTTATTGTCATAACGCACACTTTCCAACAAAATTGATGATTTATTTCTATTGAAAACATAATCATGAGCAAGCCCATAAATAGACTCCCGAAAAATCTGCGGGTATAGGAAGTCATATTGGCGAGATCTATTTAGTTCTAAATATAGTTGTTGAAATTCCTCCATTTCAAATTCAATTTGAACCAAAGCAAGGGTGGGGGATCTAATCGGTTATCAAATGATACATAGTGCGATAGAGTCAAATCAAGGTATTATCATAGTAAGAATAAATAAAAATAGATACCTCGAAGATAGGTGGATTCGTCAACGGATTCTCTACACTCTCCTTTTTCATTTAATTGATGTATGTTTGTTCTAAGATAAGAAGATGTTTTGAAATCCTTTATTATTTTTTTTTCAACCTAATCGCTCTTTTGATTTTGGAAAAAAAAAAGATGTTCTCTTTATCAATATACTGCTTCTTTTACACATTTATGCTTAATCCCTAAAAAAAAGGGAATAACTAATAGAATAGTTAGGACTCAAAAAAAATCAATAATCCACTCATGAGAAAGGTCTTTACCCCATTAGGCACTAATTTAGTTTTAACAGTTAATTAGGTCGGGTAATCATTCAAATCAAATTAAGAAAAGAAACTCGTTGCTTTTAGTTTTCCCATAATTTGGTCCCTAGGACTCTATCCATTTATTCACTCGACCAAACTTTAAATTCTTTATTGATACGACATGCTATTTTTTCCATGTATTCCTTTCAGGATCAGTCGCAGTCTTAGAAACTCTACCGATGGTATGGACGAATCCCTTTCTTCATAAAAATGTGTAAAAGATGCTAGCCGCACTTAAAAGCCGAGTACTCTACCGTTGAGTTAGCAACCCCAAAAAGAAATAGAATATGGAAATATAACCAGAATCAAAAATGTGGAATTTCATAACACAATCAAAACATTCAATTAGTAAGAAATTGAATAAAATTCAAATTTCTACTCGATTCTAAGCATTCGTTCAGATCCGCTAAAAATACAAGAAATTTTCATATAAAATAAAAAAAAAATAGAACTAGAAAAAGTCAAAATTGATAAAACACTTCTTGTGTTAACCATTTTTATTCATTAAAAAACTTCTTCTATCAGGCAAAAAATCTCATTTCTTGTATCAAAACAAATTCAAAGAATCCATAAGTAAAAACCCAATCTCTGCGGCATGAATAAGGATAAATAGAAATGGATCTATTTATCTACGATCAAATTCTATTTGTTTGATACATTGTTGTCAATATGATTGTGACTGTTTAATATAAATTATTATCAAAGAATATAAAAAACTATAAGAATCAAATTAAAAAATAAATTTCAATTTTTTGATTAGTTTGTTTTCTTAGTATTTTATTTCTTATAATAAAATACTAAGAAAACACTATAAATAGAGCAAAGGAGGGGGAGGAAATAATAAAGAAAAATTGATTCAAAGCTCTATATGAGTCATCCACACCCACACCCTCTTTTTTGTATTTTATTAAAAAAAAATTGTATTTCATTAATTAAAAATGAATGAAATTTTTTTAACTAAAAAAAAATGAAGTTCCGTAAACCCCCGCCTTCTTTAAAATGTCATGAACAGTTCCTGTAGGTTGAGCGCCCCTTTCAAGAAAATATAAAATAGCAGGAACATTCAAATGGGTTTGATTATATATCGGATCATAAAAACCCACTTTTCGAAGATCTCTTCCTTCTCTTCGGGATCGAACATCAACTGCAACGATTCGATAAAAGACTCATTGGGATAGAATAGATGGAATTGAATAATAAACACCCCCCCCAGAAACGTATAAGAAGTTTTCTCCTCGTACGGCTCAAGAAAAAATGATTAGAAGTTAAGTTATATCTATATATCTATGTGTACACGAAATTAGAATGTCAAACCGATCCATAATCCAGCGAATCCATGGGATATTTAACTCCTTCTTTTTACTCTTTCTTTTTCCTTCTTTCTTATTTTTAAGAAAAAGCAAAAAACATTCGCACTCTCATAACTCAAGTTGGATAACTCTCAAATAGCTCCAAAAATCTTTAGCTATTTTTTTATTGAGTGGTCTCTAACCCCTTTTTGTTTGTCTTATTTAGAATCTAATTTGATTCTTTATTCTGATCTGGTGATTGAGACAATTAAAAAGGGTATTTCCTTGTTCCAGGATCCTTTAACTTGAATCATTGGGTTTAGACATTACTTCGGAGATCTTTAATCATTTCAAAAAATGGCAGCAACATGCCCCTTTTTTCTCTTTTTTGTGTTTGTGATCTCTTTCTATCAAGGAATCGTATGAACAATTGATTCCCGCATGAGAATCTTTTGATCGAAAGAGCTTTACCAATTCCAACTAGTTTGCTTTTTTTTTTTATTTGAAAATGCTTTGAGTCAGACCCTTTCCATTTCTATATCAAAAATAGACTTATGTACGAAGTTGTTCCAACTTATTGATTTGATTTACATTAACTAACCCTAGATCCTTTCCCTTTAAAAATCAAATCAAAATTTTCTACTCGAGCTCCACCCTATACTGTTTATATCCCAACCCAACAAAAACACGGGTTCTGATAGAAAAGAGTAGAAAAGAATGTCGAGCCAAGAGCACCTTCATTTCTATATAATAAAAGGTGGTGGTTTGTTTTAATATCCACAGCAAATCGATCATGTCCTTCAAGTCGCACGTTGCTTTCTACCACATCGCTTCAAACGAAGTTTTACCATAACATAAGATTCCTCCGGTTTTTAATAGGTGTGTAAGTAATTGATTGAATTACGGAATCATGAATAGTCATCGGTTCAGTCAGTACGTAGTAATCTATAGCTCGTCCTAATATACTTAATATTAAACTTATTTTATTCTTCTATATGAATCTATTCATATTATGAATAGATTCAAATCAAATATGAAAATAATAAAGAAATAGGTAATTTATGATGAAGAAAAAGTCTCAGTAATAATTTAAATTAACCCTATTTTCTATGAATACAATAGATATCTATTTCTTTTTTATTACAAAAATAAAAATATAGCAGAAATATTATCAATTTTAAATAAAAGCAAATAAATAAAAAAACGAATCTTTTTGAATCCGTCTTACGTTGGTTGCATCTTCAAATAAGTTGATAGATATAGATTCGACAATCTAATATTTTTTCAATTCAATATAAATATTGAATTGAAAAAATTTCCTATTTGATTTAAATAAAGTTTGATCCATAAATTGTATTTGATCACCATAAGAGAGAGAAATCCATATATATTGAATTGAGATTCAAATCGAACCGTCGATGATTTTAATGGGATAGTTAGATAGAAAAAGAAATCCAATTTTTAAAAATTGAATTGGATAAAAAAACTGATGAAGGAGAAAGCTGAATTTCACTGTTTTTCTTTTATTTCATTCTGAAATAGAAAATCAGAATGACAAAGTATGTGAAATTGCTGTATTCAGAAGAAATTCTGGATATTCTATATTAAATATTTAGTTTCTGTTTAGTTTCATATCTATAATTAAGGTAAGGATTCACAAACAAAATAAAAAATAGTAATATTAAAAAAAAATGGCACTATTAGGTTAGCAATCTCTGTGTATAAACATTCCTTCTTTTTTTTTCGAGGCTTCTTTGGCTTGAGGTCCAACTAATCTTTCTCGAAAGTAGAGCGGATGGGAGATATGAATCACACCCACGTCAATTGTTAATAGAATTACAATTATTCATTAGAACCAAACACCAAATAACCTAAGAGGTTCAAAGAAAAAAAACATCTTTTCGTATCTAATTTGATTTTTTATCAAAAAGATTTGGGCTGGGCATAGACAGATATTCAAATTGATATCTTTCTTACATTACTGATTAACCCCTATCTACTCTCCCAATTGATTTTTATGGGAATGATGAATCATAAAAGAATGCCCGATTTTTGATCTTATCTTAAAAGGTAGTTAAGAAAGATCCACTTTTTTTCTTTTATCTTTATTCTAATATAGAAAACAAGTATACTCTGGGACGGAAGGATTCGAACCTTCGAATAGCGGGACCAAAACCCGTTGCCTTACCACTTGGCCACGCCCCATTTTGATTTCTATTTAAAACTACTAAAGAGTAATATGGGTATTCCTTTTTCGTCAATTCGAGTTCCTAAAATGTATGAAATAGATTAGTTTATTGTTAGGATTTTGACACGTCTAGATATAGAATTCAACCGAATTTATTGATCATTATATGGAATTCAATTAAGATATTGTATGAAAGTCTCATTTCTTCAATTCTCTTCTAAAATCAAAATGGAAGCGCTTTTTTGATTGGATGAGTTCAAAGAAATATATGTGTTTTTTTTTTTAATCAGACTTATTTTCCTTTCTTTATTTTTTCCTTATCTCAAAATAGATTAATAACTTAATCAAAATAATATCCAAGAAAAAAAATGAATTTGTTATGCTTAATATCTTTAATTTGATCAGTTTTTGTTTTAATTCTACGCCGTTTTCGGATAGTTTTTTATTCGCCAAATTGCCCGAAGCCTATGCTTTTTTGAATCCAATCGTCGATGTTATGCCAGTAATACCTCTTTTCTTTTTTCTCTTAGCCTTTGTTTGGCAAGCCGCTGTAAGTTTTCGATGAGATCCTTAATACTGTCCTAGAAAAATTCATGATTTATTCGAGAAAAAAATTCTAACAATTGAGAAAATCAGAGACAAAATCAGATAAGTATCGGTCTGACAGTATGAAGGAACCCTCAATTCAAACTTTGAAATTTTTTGATAGCCGTGATAAATCTGGGTTACCCCATTTCCTCATTCCAACCCGTTTTTAATCGAAAAGACTACTTAGACTTGGAGTCCACCACTCACTATAGAAAGGCGTTTTTTTGTCATGAAAAGCTCCATTCTTATTGCAAATAAATACATTTTTGAAACTATTTTCTATTTCTATAATTTCTAGAAAGAAATCGCTTCCTTGATTTCTTGGTGTCAAGGTCAACGAGATAGGATATGGGGTCTAAAAATAGGGAATCTATTCTCTCTTTTTTTTTAATGATCTTGGAGATTGTGTAATGCTTACTCTCAAACTCTTTGTTTACACCGTAGTAATATTCTTTGTTTCGCTCTTCATCTTCGGATTCCTATCTAATGATCCAGGACGTAATCCCGGGCGCGAAGAATAAAACAAAAAAGTGGGGTTCCTTGCTTCATTTAACATTAAATGCTATTAGGATTTGTTTGATCGATTCTACTGTAAAAAATCGAAACGGAAAGAGAGGGATTCGAACCCTCGGTACGAATAACTCGCACAACGGATTAGCAATCCGACGCTTTAGTCCACTCAGCCATCTCTCCTAATTGAAAAATAATAATGACTATGTTACAGTTCTCAAAAAAGAATGATAATGCTTGAAAAAAAAAAGCTCTTTTTTTTTATTCTTTCTTATTATATATATCTTTTTATTATATATAGATAGATTTTATCTAATCTATTTGAAATTTCTATTTCAATAAATAGATTATTCTATAGATACCACTTTTATCAACAATTTCATTCCATTTTTTTTATAGAAATATCAAAATATCTTTTTCATATTAAAAAAAAGACGGGCTTTTTTAAGTTTGAATTTCCACGGCTTGGCCTGGTCAGCCCGACCCGGCCGGGCTCTTTTTTTCAAATCCAATCCATTTTTTTTATCTATGATTATCTACGATTCCTATAATTCCGCAATCTCCTTTGTTTGCTGTAGAAAAAAAATCTTGGTATTTTTTGAAATCTAAAGTCAAAGAATAATCCGAAGCAGAAAAGGACTATTTATCTTCCTAATAATATAACAAAAAAGGCAGTTCTATTCTTTCTTTTCTGACTTCTTCACTATTTTGATTTATTAATAGCCAAAGAATTTTGGCTAAATAATAAAAAGAAAAAAAATCAAGGGTAATGAGTATCCCTCTTTCTAATTTTATCAAGTCTTCTAACGAAAAACAGCAACGCTCTCATTTTCAGGATTTTTTCTCATCCTATCTTGAGGACACCAGAGTCCCTTGTTCGACAAAGAGTCCGTTTATATACAATAATAATATTGTAGCGGGTATAGTTTAGTGGTAAAAGTGTGATTCGTTCTATTAACCCCGTCAGTAGTTAAGGGGTCTTTCGGTTTTATTTATATTCCGATTAAAAACTTTATTTCTTAAAAGGATTTAATCCTTTACCTCTCAATGAAATATTCGAGGAATAATATAAATTCTCGTGATTTGTCTCCAAAAGTCAATTATAAATTGAAAAATTGGATTATGAAATTACGAAACATAATTTTTTTATTGGATCAAAACTTCCAATTGAATAAGTATGAGTAAAGGATCCATGGATAAAGATAGAAAAGTCTATTTCTAATCGTAACTAAATCTTCAATTTTTTTTTTTGATAGGATAGATTGAAGCAAAATAGCTATTAAACGATCACTTTAGTTTACTAGAGGCATCGACACCCCTTTTTTTCTTAGCTCGGTGGAAAAAGAACAAGCTTTTCCTAAGGATTCTCAAAAAT